CAGGTCTTACCAAAAAGGGATTAAGTTATTTCGGGAAATATATTCAACCAACCCCAATCCTTTTACCCATTAATATCTTAGAAGATTTCACAAAGCCCTTATCACTTAGTTTTCGACTTTTCGGGAATATCTTAGCGGATGAATTAGTAGTTGTTGTTCTTGTTTCTTTAGTACCTTCAGTGGTTCCTATCCCTGTAATGTTCCTTGGATTATTTACAAGTGGTATTCAAGCTCTTATTTTTGCAACTTTAGCCGCGGCTTATATAGGTGAATCTATGGAGGGCCATCATTGAAATAGTCTTTTTTTTAGTTTAGCACAAAGCAATGTATGTGCGGCTCAAGATTATTTACTTAAGGAATAGAAATATACAAGACTCTATATACGATAGAAAGCAATAGGAACAAAAAAATCAAAAATTACGATATTAGAGAATTGTAAAAAAAAAAGAAAGAGATCTTTTAGATCTTTTTCCTAAAATTATCCTTTTGTCCACCTAATATCCTACCGTTCCTCGACGAATATTCACTTTCTATTATATTGGTCAGCCAATCTTCTTATTCAAATCTTAATTTGAATAAGATATATGTTTACGACGTGTGATTAAATAAAAAACAGGAGAAAGGATTCTACTTTACTTTACAGTTGATTTGATTCAACAATTGACCAAAAGAAAAAAAATAAAATATTAATAAATAATAAATTGCATGAACTTAGATTAATCAAATAATGATATTTCTATGCAATAATTCGCACTAATCAATTTGATTTGCCCATTTAGAATGTATTCGGTTGGCATAATGATAAAGAAAACGGAAGGGAGAGAATAATTTACAAAAAACGGGATTCCTAAAAAATGGATTGATTCTCGAATCCGATTGAATCGAATGGTTTACGTTATGGAAGAAAGACATGTATATGTGATATTAGATATTGACTAGTTATATATGAACTAAAGATATATTTCATTTTCCCTACTACTGTGTGTGGGTTCAAAGAGAAGTCCTTTCGTATCGTTGTAGCTGTGAATTGGCTGAATAAAGAGATGAAATCAAGAAAAGATGGAAGAATTAAAATAACAGTTCGGAACCAAGAAATGGAAGAACGAAAGTTCTATGAATTCACAAAAACTCTGTGGATAGAAACGAAAAAAAGAGATATCGAAGTAGTTCAGATGATTCAATAATATTCTTACTTAATTTCGAAGTTATTAGTTACTTCGACTGGATGAATTCTATCGATGGAATAATTAAGTCATAATTCATTGGTTGAGTGTATCATTAACCATTTATTTTTGTTGGTACGAGGAACTTATCATGAATCCACTGATTTCTGCTGCTTCCGTTATTGCTGCTGGATTGGCTGTAGGGCTTGCTTCTATTGGACCTGGAGTTGGTCAAGGGACTGCTGCGGGTCAAGCCGTAGAGGGGATCGCGAGACAGCCCGAGGCAGAGGGAAAAATACGAGGAACTCTATTGCTTAGTCTAGCTTTTATGGAAGCTTTAACGATTTATGGATTGGTTGTAGCATTAGCACTTTTATTTGCGAATCCTTTTGTTTAATTGTTTAATCTTAGAAAAAAAATACATATTTTTCCTATTTTATTGCCTTGGGTTTGTCGTTTGCTTTTTCAAATTAGATCAAGATTTAACTCCTACAATTCAATTCCTTATTCGTTGAGAAAATAACCTACGGGAAGGGCTGATTTGCAGATGAGGAATTAGCACACTGACTCTCTTTCATCCTTCCCGTTCGCAGTCCAAGGGAAACTCTTTTTATGAGGTGTTGCAACAATCAAGGGGTAGTTCATACTTTATAAGTATAACTCGAATATTTTTGACTCGATTTCAAAAAAAAAGAATAAATAAGAGGGGCAAAGTCATAGAAAAAGAACTCTGGTCGATTTTTTAGTCTATCTATAAGAGGAGATTATATGAAAAATGTAACCGATTCTTTCGTTTCTTTGGGCCACTGGCCAGCTGCCGGGAGTTTCGGATTTAATACCGATATTTTAGCAACAAATCCAATAAATCTAAGCGTAGTTATTGGTGTATTGATCTTTTTTGGAAAGGGAGTGTGTGTGAGTTGTTTATTTCAAGAATAGGCTGGATCCAATCAGCTGTACCCTTTTCCGTTATAACTAGGAAAGAGAGGTGCATGATCTCGCGAATTACTTCTTAATAAATTATATGTAAGAACCACAGCATTTCGTGATTAATTGGCAAATACACTTTGATTCTCTAGCAACCAATAATGTGGGGCTGTTAAGATGGTTAAAGCAAACCGTTTGAAGTCTAGACGCAGCATGGTACTCTTTCTACCACTATGTTAATATAGAGATGGTTTTAAAATGAATATTTTATCGATATAGAACACTCATCTCGATAAAATGATTTGAACCACTTATTCTAAAAAAGGGCATTTTCCCTCTTTTATCCAATGCGGAATCGACGACCTATGCCTTATGTATAATGTATAAGTAAGAATCATTTTTTGGATTTG